AATAAAGAACCTAAAAATAAGGATTATTTTGATAGAATAAACATTGTATGAATCATACCTTTATTATATATCACAGAATTAAACCATGCCTTAAAATTTCAAAAATTTTAGTGCTCAAACACTTATATATACGTTATTTTTAAAAAAATAAGCTAAATAAGCTAATAGATTCATACTTTATTAATGAAAGTTCCAGTCTTTCTTTTTTTAATAAATTATGTTAATTGAAACAAAATACTATTTATTTTAATTTTGATTGTTAGGTCATTATATGCTATTTCTACTAACTCTTTAATTAACTGCTGAATAGGATTAGAATTAAATTTAATGGCTTTTATTTATTTGTCTCATAAAAATTTAAATCTAATATCTAAAATTTCTATTAAATATTTTCTAATTCAAAGATTAGCTTCTATAAATTTTCTTTTTATTATCATAATGATAGAAATAAATTTCCATTTATCTTTTTATATAATTCCTTTTAATCAAATTATAATTATAATAATTAACATAATAATATTAATTAAAATAGGCGCTGCTCCCTTTCATTGATGATTTCCGATAGTTTCAGAAATATTAGACTGAAATAATTTATTAATTTTATTCACATGACAAAAACTAATTCCTATAGTTATTATTATATATTATTCAAATTTATACTTAATTATTTTAGCCTCAATTATATCAGCATTAATTGGGGCTTACTCGGGATTAAATCAAACTTCTTTACGTAAAATTCTTTCCTACTCATCAATTAATCATATAAGATGAATACTAATTAACATTATAATAAATTTAAATTTATGAAAACTATATTTCTTAGTTTATTCTTACATAAACTATATGATTATTTACTTTTTTAATAAAATAAATCTTAGATTTTTAAATCAAATATTTTTCTTAAAAATTAAACTTTCGCTAAAAATTATAATTTTATTAAATCTGTTATCATTAGGGGGAATTCCCCCATTTCTAGGATTTATATCAAAATGACTATCTATTAAATTTTTAATAATATACTTAAATAACCAATTTTTTATTTTATTATTAATTATATGCTCCCTTATTACACTATTTTATTACTTACAAATTTCTTACTCAAGAATTTTATTATTAAACTATAAAATTGCTAATAAAATTATATTAATAAACAAAAAATTCTTAATTATAAAAATTAATATTACCTCATGAATTTTACTAAACTTTGTTTCAATCATATTTATGCTTAATTAAAGTTTTAAGTTAAAAAAACTATTAATTTTCAAAATTAAAATTAAATAAATTATTTAAGCTTTAATAAAACATATACCATTAAATTTGCAATTTAATATCATTAATTTTGACTATAAAACTAACGTATATATATATATATATATATATAAATAATAAAAGAATATACTTATTCATAAATAAATTTACAATTTATCGCTTAAAATCAGCCATTTTATTAAAATATTAACAAATGATTATTTTCTACCAATCACAAAGATATCGGAATATTATATTTTATTTTAGGAATTTGAGCAGGAATACTCGGGACTTCTTTAAGAATATTAATTCGATTAGAATTAAGATCCCCTGGATTCCTAATTGGAAATGATCAAATTTATAATGTAATTGTAACTAGACATGCTTTTATTATAATTTTCTTTATAGTAATGCCTATTATAGTCGGAGGATTTGGCAATTGGTTAGTTCCCCTAATATTAGGTATCCCTGATATAGCTTTCCCCCGAATAAATAATATAAGATTTTGATTATTACCCCCCTCACTTTTTTTACTCTTAATAAGATCATTAGTTGATAATGGAGCAGGAACAGGTTGAACTGTGTACCCCCCATTAGCTTCTAATATCGCCCATAGAGGAGCTTCAGTAGACTTAACCATTTTTTCCCTTCACTTAGCGGGAATTTCCTCAATTTTAGGTGCAATTAATTTCATTTCAACAATTATTAATATGAAACCTGTTTACATAAAATTTGATCAAATACCTTTATTTGTATGATCTATCCTAATTACAGCAATTCTACTTTTACTGTCTCTACCTGTATTAGCGGGAGCTATTACAATACTATTAACTGATCGCAATATTAATACTTCATTTTTCGATCCTGCAGGAGGAGGTGATCCAATTTTATATCAACATCTTTTTTGATTTTTTGGACATCCTGAAGTATATATTTTAATTTTACCAGGATTTGGTTTAATTTCCCATATTATTATTCAAAATAGAGGAAAAAAAGAAACATTTGGTCATTTAGGAATAATTTACGCTATATTAGCTATTGGATTATTAGGGTTTATTGTTTGAGCTCATCATATATTTACAGTAGGAATAGATGTAGATACACGAGCCTATTTTACATCAGTTACAATAATTATTGCTATTCCTACCGGAATTAAAATCTTTAGCTGAATAGCAACAATATTTGGCAGACAAATAAATTTTTCCCCATCTAACTTATGAAGATTGGGATTTATTTTTTTATTTACCATGGGGGGACTTACAGGAATTATTTTATCAAATTCTTCAATTGATATCATACTTCATGACACATACTATGTCGTAGCTCATTTTCACTATGTTTTATCAATAGGGGCAGTATTTACTATTATAGGTGGGTTAGTAAACTGATACAGAATTTTTACCGGGTTAATTTTAAATGAATATCATTTAAAAATTCAATTTTTTATCATATTTATCGGGGTTAATTTAACATTTTTCCCCCAACATTTTTTAGGACTTTCTGGAATACCCCGACGATACTCAGATTATCCCGATAGTTATCTATCATGAAATATTATCTCCTCATTAGGGAGAATGATTTCTTTCATCGCCATTATCTTCATAATTTATATTATTTGAAATAATTTAACTTCAAAAAATTATATCCTATTTTCTTATAACTTACCAATCTTTATTGAATGACTTCAAAAATTCCCCCCCTCAGAACATAGATATAACGAAATTCCTTTAATAAACTATTTCTAATGTGGCAGATTAATGCAATGAATTTAAGCTTCATTTATAAAATAATTATTTTCTTTAGAAATTAACACCTGATCCTCATTAAATTTTCAAAATAGAGCCTCCCCACTAATAGAACAATTAATTTTTTTCCATGACCACGCAATAATTACTCTTATTATCATTACTATTTTTATTGCTTATTATTTATCTACAATAATCTTAAATAAATTAATTAACCTAAATATTTTAGCAAATCAATCTCTAGAATTAATTTGAACAATTATTCCTAGATTTTTCCTAATTTTTATTGGAGTCCCTTCTCTTAATCTTTTATATTTAATTGACGAAATCAATAAACCTAAAATCAATTTAAAAACAATAGGACACCAATGATTTTGATCTTATGAATACTCTAATTTTTTAAATATTAACTTCGACTCTTATATGGCTCCTTTTAGATCATCAAATGATTTCCGTCTTTTAGAAGTAGATAATCGAATTATCTTACCCTTAAATATAAACATTCGTATACTTATTAGATCCAGAGATGTAATTCATTCATGAACTATTCCCTGCCTAGGTATTAAAATAGATGCAATACCTGGCCGAATAAATCAATCAACCTTATATATTAATCGACCTGGAGTTTATTTCGGCCAATGCTCAGAAATTTGCGGAAATAATCATAGATTTATACCAATTGTAATTGAAGGAATTAAAATAAATTTTTTTATTAAATGACTAAAAAACTTTAACTAAATCATTAGATTACTAAAAGTTAGTATTGGTCTCTTAAACCATTTTATAATAGATTCACGCCTATTTCTAATGAAAGAATTAGTTAATATTTATAACATAAATTTGTCAAATTTAAATAATTAAATTATAATATTCTTTTATCCCTCAAATAGCCCCTATTAATTGAATATTTTTGTTTCTTTTTTTCTTAGCAATATTATTAATATTTAATATCTTGAATTATTTTAATCTAAAAATTATAAACCTTAAAACCTTTCATACAAACAAAATTAATATCCCTAAAATTTCCTGAAAATGATAAATAACTTATTTAGAATTTTTGATCCTTCTACTAATATTATAAATATTTCTTTAAATTGATTAAGAACAATAGTAGGAATTTTTTATTTCCCCTTAAAATTTTGAATTATTCCTAACCGATCCTTAACTCTTACTAATAAAATTTCCTTATTTTTACATGAAGAATTTAATATATTACTAGGAAAAAATAAATTAAATGGTTCCACATTTATTTTCATCTCAATTTTTTATTTAATTTTATTTAATAACTTTTTAGGCTTGTTCCCCTATATTTTCACCTCTTCAAGACATATAACCTTTACTCTAGCTATTGCTCTTCCTTTATGAATTAGATTTATATTATATGGGTGAATTTTAAAAACAAATCACATATTTACCCATTTAGTACCATTAAGAACTCCAACTATTTTAACCCCATTTATAGTTATAATCGAATCTATCAGAAATTTTATTCGACCAGGAACTCTTGCTGTACGATTAACTGCTAATATAATCGCAGGACATCTTTTATTAACATTAATAAGATCAATAGCTTTATCCCTCCCAAAAATTATAATTGTCATCCTAATTCTAACTCAAATTCTTTTAATCCTTCTAGAAATTGCTGTATCTATTATCCAATCATATGTATTTATTACATTAAGAAATTTATACTCTAGAGAAGTAAATTAACTAATGACTCATCAAAATCATAGATTTCACCTAGTAAATTATAGACCATGACCATTAACAGGATCTTTAGGAGCTATATTAATAATAATAAGAATAATTCAATGATTTCATTTATTTAATAATTATTTAATAATAATCAGAATATCAATTTTATTAATAACAATATACCAATGATGACGTGACATTAATCGAGAAAGAACCCTACAAGGAAATCACACTACTTATGTAACTCAAGGATTACGTTATGGAATAATTTTATTTATTACCTCAGAAATTATATTCTTCTTTTCTTTTTTTTGAGCATATTTCCATATAAGATTAAGACCTAATATTGAATTAGGAATAATCTGACCCCCAAAAGAAATCAACTCATTTAATCCCTTCCAAATCCCTCTATTAAATTCAATTATTTTAATCTCCTCAGGAATTTCAGTCACATGAGCTCACCATAGATTAATAAGAAATAACTATACCCAAACCAAAATTAGATTATTAATTACCGTAATTCTAGGAATTTATTTTACAATTCTTCAAGCTTATGAATATATTGAAGCCTCATTCTGCATATCAGATAGATCATATGGATCTACTTTTTTTATCGCTACTGGATTCCACGGTCTTCATGTAATTATTGGAACTCTCTTCTTAGCTTTTATATGATATCGATTATTAAAAAATCACTTTTCCTTATATCACCATTTCGGATTTGAAGCAGCTGCTTGATATTGACACTTTGTAGATGTTGTATGATTATTCCTTTATATTTCAATTTACTGATGAAATTATTAATTTATATAATATAAAAAGTATATTTAACTTCCAATTAAATTGTTTATTGCCCAATAATATAAATAATATTCGGATTAATTTTTATAACAACTTTTTCCTTATTTATAGCTAATCTTTTTATAATTATTGCTTATACCCTAAGAAAAAAAAAACAAATTATAATCGAAAAATTTTCTTCTTTTGAATGTGGATTTACTCCTCAATCATCCTCTCGAATTCCCATTTCAATACATTTTTTTTTCATTGCATTAATTTTTTTAATTTTTGACGTAGAAATTGTTTTAATCATACCAATAATTTTAATTATAAAAATTAATAATATTTTCTTATGATCCTTTTCTTGTGTATATTTTTTCTTAATCCTTTTATTAAGAATCTTACATGAATGAAACCAAATAATACTTAACTGAAATAATTTTAATTAAAACCAAATAAGAGGTATATTACTGTTAATAATATTATTGATATAAATATCTAATTAAATTTATATAGTTTAAATAAAACATTGTTTTTTCAATACAAAAATTAATTTTTAATTATGTAAATAGAATAAAAAACTAAACCTAGTATTTAATTTCGACTTAAATTTTGAAGTATAAAAAATCTTCTTTATTCAAAAGTAAAAAAAAATTAAGCTTCTAACTTAACTTATAGTGAAACTACTCATTATTACTTTTAGGATTTTAGTTTAATTAAAACTTATGATTTGCATTCATATAATATAAATTATTTATATATCTTATTTAAGAGTAAAATTACTTCTCTAATATCTTCAATATTATACTCTATATAAGTTACTTAAATATACACAAATAAATACAACGAAATAAAATACTAAAATTCAAATTACCATTAAAAATAAATAAATTTTATAAGAAAATATCATATAATTAGATTTATTTTTCGACCAATCAATTAAATAATTAACCATATTAAAATTAACAAAATATTCATTTCACCCAATTTCAATAATTTCATTATAAATTTTTATTAAATATAAAAAATATTTATTTAATCCTCAAGTTCTTAATAAAACTAAAAATCACATATTAAAATTTAAAAATTTAAAATAATTAAAAAAAAAATTATTAACACTCACTAATGAAAAATAAGAAAAAAAAAATCCTCTAAAAATTCCTATAATAAGTACAAGTATTACTATGAATTTTAATCATTTAACTAAGTAAATAAAATAAATTTGAGAAAAAATTAATCAAACTAATAAAGCTCCTCCAATTATTCTTAAGATCCCTAAAACTATCATTCTATAAAATATTGTTAAATCAAAATCTTCAAAAACTAGATATAAAAATATAAAATCTAATTTAAATAATACAAAATATAATATTCGCACTGTATATCTAATAGTTAATATAGTTGAAATTATAAATATTAATCATATAATAAAATTAACATTTATTATTCTTACACTGTCTAAAATCAAATCTTTTGAATAAAACCCCGCTAAAAAAGGAAATCCTCTCAAAGCTAAATTTGAAACTAAAAAATATCTTCCAGTTAAAGGCATAAATTTAACCAAATTCCTCATATTTCGAATATCTTGAACCCCTAATAAATTATGAATTATTATACCTCTACACATAAATAAAAGAGCTTTAAATATAGCATGAACTAATAAATGAAAAAATCTTATAATTATCCCCCCCAGTCTCAAAATTCTCATTATTAATCCTAATTGACTTAATGTCGATAAAGCAATAATTTTTTTTAAATCATACTCAAAATTAGCTGCTAATCCTGATATAAATATTGTTATTCCCCCCAAAACTAATAAAATCTTAAAAATTAAAGTATGATTTATCAGATCATTAAAACGAATTAATAAATATACCCCCGCAGTTACTAAAGTTGAAGAATGAACTAAAGAAGATACAGGAGTAGGGGCTGCTATAGCTGCCGGTAATCAAGAAGAAAACGGAATTTGAGCTCTTTTAGTGATAGCAGCTAATATAACATATATCCCAACTAACTGATAAACTTCATTCATTTTAAAATAATATAAATAATTTATAAATCTTCAACTACCAAAATTAAATATTCAACAAATTGCCATTAAAATAAATACATCACCAATCCGATTAGATAAGACTACTAATAAACCTGAATTATAACTTTTATTATTTTGGTAATAAATTACTAAACAAAAAGATACTAAACCTAAACCATCCCACCCCAACAAAATTCTAAACATATTAGGCATAAAAATCAATAATATTATAGATAAAATAAATAATAACACTAAATAAATAAATCGATTTATGTTATAATCTGATCCCATATAACTTTTTCTGTACCAAATTACTATGGAAGAAATTAATAAAACTAATCTCGAAAACAATAAAGATATATAATCAAATAAAATAATAAAATTTAAATTAACCGAATTTAAATTTAAAAGCATATACTCCAAAATTAACGCATAATTATATATTAAAAAATTAACCCCCATAAAAAAAAATACTATTCTCAAAGAACCTAATAGAAATAAACTCATATAACAAATTGAAAAATTTATAATTTAATATGACAAACATATCATTGACCCCACAAATCACTATTTTAATTAAACTAATTAAATACAATAAAATTAAATCTAAATGTAAAAATATTAAATTCAAAGGAATTCAATGCAACAATAATATTAAAAACTCTCGCACCTGACCTCTAGAAAAACTATATAAAGAATAATTAAATTTACCATGTTGACTATATAAATATAAATATAATCTATAAAAAGCACTAAAAAATATGACTAATATTAAAACTAACACCAAATTAATAGACCAAAAAATCATTCTAAAAATTAATCTAATTTCTCCAATTAAATTCAACCTAACAGGAGCTCTCATATTTCTTGAAAGTAACAAAAATCATATTATTCTAAAAGTAGGTATAAATGAAATTAATCCTTTATTTACAATTATACTCCGTCTATGAAATCGTTCATAAGAAATATTTACTAAGGCAAATAATCCTGAAGAACATAAACCATGAGCTAACATCATAATCACAGCTCCCATAAATCCTCAACAAGTCAGACTCATTAAACCAACAATAACAAAAGATATATGAACAACTGAAGAATAAGCAACTAATATCTTTATATCTGTTTGTATAAAGCAATAAAATCTCGTAAATAAAGCTCCTAAAAGCCTAATTATAACCCAAATATAACTATAAAATAAACAATATGCCTGAACCAAAACTAAAACTCGAATTATCCCATAACCCCCCAACTTTAACATTACCCCCGCTAAAATTATAGAACCTCTTACAGGAGATTCAACATGAGCTTTAGGCAACCATAAATGAAAAAAAAATATAGGTATTTTAACTAAAAATCTAAAAATCATTACTAAATAAATAAATAAAAATTCTATATTATAGTATCTTATTATAAAAAAATCAAATCTTTTTAAATCATAAAATAAATAAAATATACCAATTATAAGAGGCAAAGAAGCAAACAAAGTATAAAATAATAAGTAAATTCCAGCTTTAAGACGTTCAGGTTGATACCCTCACCCCATAACTAATAAAAACACAGGAATTAAACTACACTCAAAAAATAAATAAAATATAAAAAAACTATTTGAACAAAAAGTAAAAATTAAAAATAAAAATATAAATAATAAAACTAATCTAAAAATCTTACAATTAAAATTTATTAAATAAATCTTATACCTTACTATATATATTAATATAATTAACCACAAACTTAAAATAATCAAAAGATAAGAAATTTGATCATAATATAAAAAAAAAGTTAAATTTGAAAAATAAATATTTATATTAAATATAATAACCATAACTATAAAAATTATATAAATAAACTGAATATATTTATATATATTTAATAAACATAAAGGAATTATAAAAATTACAGCTAATAATAATTTTAACATAATAAATTAAATGAACTAAAATAATCATTCCCATAAACACGAACTATATAAACTAACAATGAAATTCCTAAAATTCCTTCGCAAACTCTAAATACTAAAAATACTATTAATAAAAAAAATTCTCTTATTATTATTATTAAATAATTTACCATAAAAATAAATAATACTAATACCATAAATTCAATAATTATTAATAATAATAATAAATGATCACGACAAAAAGAAAACACTAAATTCCCAATAAAAAACATAAAAATCAATATATAAAATAAAAAAAAAATTGTCACTAGTTAATAAGTTTTAATAGTTTAATAAAAACATTGATCTTGTAAATCAAAAATTATATATTAATATAATAAAACTTCAAGAATAATAAAACAATTATCTTTAATCTCCAAAATTAATATTTTTATAAACTAATTCTTGAAATTTTAAAATTTATTTTATCTTTAATAATCTACTTATCTTTTATTATCCTCACAATTTGAAACCCCATAATCATAGGGTTAATTATTATTTTACAAACCTTATTAATTACCTCAACAACAAACTTAATCAATAATAACTCATGATTCTCTTATATTTTATTTTTAATATTTTTAGGGGGCATTATAATTTTATTTGCTTATATAACCATTATCGCTTCAAATATCATTTTTAATATTAATATAAATTACTTAATTTTAAATACAAGAATATTTATAATCATTTTTATGATTATAAATTTATTTATAAATATTCAATTCAGAATTAACTTAGACTTCATTAACTTAATCGATTTAATGAATTTAAACAAAATAAAATTCTACATTTCTAAATTATTTAATGAATTTACCTTTATTATTAACCTAATTATAATAAATTATTTATTTCTCATACTAATTACAAGAAACAAAATTACAAACATTTTTCAAGGACCTCTTCGATCTTCAAACTAATGAAAATAAATAAAAATATTTTAAAAACTCACCCAATTTTATCAATTATCAATAACTCTTTAATTAAATTACCCTCTCCCTCAAATATTAACTTTTTCTGAAATTTTGGATCATTACTAGGATTATGCCTAATTATTCAAATCATCACAGGAATTTTTCTATCTCTTCACTATACCCCCCATATCGAAATTGCATTTCATAGAATTAATCACATTATACGAGACATCAACTATGGCTGATTAATACGAATAACTCATATAAATGGGGCATCATTTTTTTTTATTTGCATTTATACCCATATTATACGAAATATTTACTATGATTCATTCATTCTTAAATCCACATGATTTGTTGGGGTAATTATTTTATTTTTATTAATAATAACAGCTTTTTTAGGTTATATTCTTCCTTGAGGTCAAATATCATACTGAGGAGCAACTGTAATCACTAATTTACTTAGAGCTATTCCATATGCAGGAAACTTATTAACTCAATGAATCTGAGGAGGATTTACAATTAATAATGCTACCCTTAATCGATTCTTTTCATTTCATTTTATTTTACCATTTATTTTATTAGCCTTAATTATAATTCACTTAATATTCCTTCATGAAACAGGTAGAACTAATCCATTAAGAATTTCCTTAAATATTGATAAAATTCCATTTAGACCCTATTTTATTATTAAGGATTTAATAGGATATTTTATTTTTATATTAATTTTTACGTCCCTAATTATATTAAATCCTAATTTTTTGGGAGACTCAGATAATTTTATTATAACTAATCCCTTAAGAACACCAGAACATATTCAACCAGAATGATACTTTTTATTTGCATACGCAATTTTACGATCAATTCCTAATAAATTAGGAGGAGTAATTGCTTTAATTCTTTCTATTATAGTATTAATAATTCTTCCTTTAACATTCAATAAAAAAATTAAAACTAATACTTTTTATTACCCCAATAAAATCTATTTTTGAATATTAATTAATAACTTAATTCTATTAACTTGAATTGGAATAAATCCTGTAGAAGAACCTTATATTATCATAGGACAAATATTAACCTTATCATATTTTTCATATTATATTTTTAACCCAATTTTAAATAAAATTTGAGAAAAATTAATTATTTAAAATAATTAATGAACTTGATAAAAGTATTTATTTTGAAAATAAATAAAAGAATATAAAATTTCTATTAATTTTATCAAAAAAATTTACAAAATTTAATTCCTATCACAAATAATATAAAATTTAAAAAAATTGGTAAATAAATCTTTCAGGCCAATCTTATTAATTTATCATAACGATAACGAGGTATTAACCCCCGAATAACAATAAAAATAAAACCTAAAAATATTAACTTTAAATAAAACCTAAATAATTCAACAACACCACCTAAGTAAATATAACTAAATAATATCGACATAAATAAAATACTTGCATACTCTCCCAAAAAAATTAAAGCAAATCCCCCAGATCCATACTCAATATTAAATCCTGACACCAATTCGCTTTCCCCCTCAGCAAAATCAAAAGGTGTACGATTTGTTTCAGCTATCATAAAAACTAATCAACCTAAAATCAAAATCCCGACAAACATAATTAATCAATTTTTCTTCTGAATAAAATCAAATATATAAATATTATAAGATCCTATTAAAAATACTAATGCCAACAAAATTAAGCTTATATAAACTTCATAAGAAATTATTTGAGCAATAGCTCGTATAGCGCCTAATATAGCATATCTTGAGTTAGAAGATCAACCTCTAATTAATAAACCATACACCCCTATTCTTAAAATACATATAATAAATAAAATTCCATATTCAAAAGTTAATAAATTTATTTTATAAGGCATAATGACTCAAATCAATAAAGATAATATAAACAAAATTACTGGACCATAATAATACATTATATAATTTCTTATTAAAGGAAAATAAAATTCTTTAACAAACAACTTTACAGCATCACTAAAAGGCTGCAAAATTCCTACTAAAAAAACTTTATTAGGACCTATTCGAATTTGGATATAACCTAAAATTTTTCGTTCTAATAAAGTAAAAAAAGCAACACTAATTAAAACTCCTAATATAATCAATAAAATTATTAATAAATTTACAATAATCAATACTAAATATGAATATAAATTCATATTAATGAATTCTAAATTCACTACATTAATCTGCCAATTTAGTTAATAATATTCATTTACTAAATTTTAAAAAATTTTTAAAAATTCCTTTCGTACTAAATTAAATTCATAAAAAAAAGATAGAAACCAATCTGGCTCACACCGATTTAAACTCAGATCATGTAAGATTTTAATAGTCGAACAGACTAACAATTCAAAACTTTCCTTTTGAAAGAATATCTTAATCCAACATCGAGGTCGCAAACTCTAAATTTAATATGAACTTAAATTTAAAATTACGCTGTTATCCCTAAAGTAACTATTCTCATAATTAAAAATTCTAGATCAATTAATCAATTATAATTGTTAAATAAAAAAAAGTTTATTAAATTTTTTTATCACCCCAATAAAATTATTTTTATAAAATTTTAATAATAAATAAAAATTATTAAAAAAATAATCAAGATTTATAGGGTCTTCTCGTCTTTTTATAATATTTTAGCATTTTTACTAAAAATTAAAATTATAACCTAATAATTGAAACAAAATAAATTTTATTAAATCATTCATTCTAGAACCCAATTAAAATACTATTGATTATGCTACCTTAGTACAATAAATTATGCAGCCCTTTAAAAAATTTCAGTGGGCAGATTTTATTTAAAATTAATATTTCAATAAACAATGTTTTTATTAAACATTTAAATTTAATTAATTTGTCAAATTCTTTAATTATTAATTAATTTTTTTATAATAACATTTATTATACTTATACTAATTTAATCATAATTTCAATTAAAATACTATTAAATAAATTATTTATTTAAAATCTTAATGTAATAAATATAAATAATAAATATAAATAAAATTAATATAAAATAAAGAAATTTTTAATCCTAATAAAATTAAATTAAAACCATAACCATATAATTATTATTTTTAAAAGCTTATCCCCTTAAAAATTTATAAATTTTCCCCTACTAATATAAATTTTATTCAATAATAATAATAATAAAAATTTAACTAAATTAAATTTATTTCAATAAAAACTATATATATTAATCACGAATAACTTTTAACTTCTAAATTATTATTTAAAATAATTTTTTCACATTAAATTCAAAAAATAATTTAACTCTATTAATTTAGAGAATCTTTTTTTAATAAAATATATTTAATTAACTTTGATACACAAAATACAAAAAAATTTTTATTTTAAATAATTATATTATTTAAATTATTTGAATATTCTTTTACAATAATAATTTTTATAACTCTCATATTTTTTTTTATATTTATACTAAAATTAATAATATTAATTAAATAATATTTTAAATAAAATATTTATTTATTTTATTAATTAATCTAAATTTTCAAATTAATTTGATTTAACAACTTCTTTTTAACGTAAATAAAATGCTTTTTAGCTTTAACTTGAATTTCAAAGAACATTTTCCAATACTCTAACTTTGTTACGACTTTTTTTATATATAAAAATGACGGGCAATATGTACATATTTTAAAACTTTTTCAACATAAATAAATTAATAAAATTACTTTTAAATCTAAATTCAATTATTAATTCTTAACAATATCTAAAAATAAATTCATTATAACTCATAATATCTAAAAAATAAACTATATATTGATTTGATATATATATATATATATATATATATATACTAAAATTTTTTATTTAAAAATATTTTTATAACAAAAATATATAAGCTAATTTTTTTTTAGTAAATTTTATCGTGTATTATCAATTAATTTACAAGTTCCTCTAAATTGATTAAAATACTGCCATATTTTTTAAATTTAAATTATTTTAATTTACTACTTAATTATTAATTATTTATTTAAAAATAATGGGGTATCTAATCCCAATTTAAAATTTAAATTTAATAATATATTCAAAAAATTAAACATTATAATAAATTATAATTTTATTTAAACATAATATATTAATTTAATATAAAATTACCCCAAATATTAAAATTTTTAAATTTATAAAATTTTTTGTATAACCGCAACTGCTGGCACAAAATTTGTCAATTATTATATTTCACTAATTTTAATTTTCATTAAAAATTAATTTTAAATATTAAAAAAAAATAAACTAATTATAAATATATACATATCATATTTAAATTATACACATAAATAATTTATACAAAAATTTATATATTATTAAATAAAATTAAAAAAAATTATAAGCCAAAACTAACTTTTTAAACTAAAATTAAAAATAGTTTTTTTATAAAAAATTATAAAAGCTTTAAATAAAATATCTATTTATTTACTATAATGATATTTAAATATATATAAAATATTTTTTTGTATCTAGATAGCTTTATAAATTATAAAATCAATAATTACTCTCATTCTCTCTAAGTTAATCCAAAGATAAATAATAATCATTCTATCTCCATACTCAACTATATAAAGATTAAATTTAATGTATATAGATCATTAATATTAAAGCTAACCCTTACAGTATAAAATTATTTCTAAGTTTGTTAAAGAATCCCATTATCCAAATTATTCGACTAGTTCCTACATTCATATAGGTATGACACTCAATAGGTAAATAAAACAAAAAAATTTTTTTATCTCTATTATAGAAATTTTTAGCAGATCATAGTTTCATTTATTATTTTTAAATAACTTTCTTATACGAAGATTATTACAATACTCCCAACTACTATTATACCCCAACAGGTTTTTTTTATAAAAAAATTATAAAAGCTTTAAATAAAATATCTATTTATTTACTATAATGATATTTAAATATATAAAAATATTTTTTTGTATCTAGATAGCTTTATAAATTATAAAATCAATAATTACTCTCATTCTCTCTAAGTTAATCCAAAGATAAATAATAATCATTCTATCTCCATACTCAACTATATAAAGATTAAATTTAATGTATATAGATCATTAATATTAAAGCTAACCCTTACAGTATAAAATTATTTCTAAGTTTGTTAAAGAATCCCATTATCCAAATTATTCGACTAGTTCCTACATTCATATAGGTATGACACTCAATAGGTAAATAAAACAAAAAAATTTTTTTATCTCTATTATAGAAATTTTTAGCAGATCATAGTTTCATTTATTATTTTTAAATAACTTTCTTATACGAAGATTATTACAATACTCCCAACTACTATTATACCCCAACAGGTTTTTTTTATAAAAAAATTATAAAAGCTTTAAATAAAATATCTATTTATTTACTATAATGATATTTAAATATATAAAAATATTTTTTTGTATCTAGATAGCTTTATAAATTATAAAATCAATAATTACTCTCATTCTCTCTAAGTTAATCCAAAGATAAATAATAATCATTCTATCTCCATACTCAACTATATAAAGATTAAATTTAATGTATATAGATCATTAATATTAAAGCTAACCCTTACAGTATAAAATTATTTCTAAGTTTGTTAAAGAATCCCATTATCCAAATTATTCGACTAGTTCCTACATTCATATAGGTTATGACACTCATATAGGTAAATAAAACAAAAAAATTTTTTCTATCTCTATTATAGAAATTTTTAGCAGATCATAGGTTTCATTTATTATTTTTAAATAACTTTCTTATACGAAGATTATTACAATACTCCCAACTACTATTATACCCCAACAGGTTTTTTTTATAAAAAAATTATAAAAGCTTTAAATAAAATATCTATTTATTTACTATAATGATATTTAAATATATATATATATATATATATATATATATTTAATATATAAAAATATATAAATAAAAAACTTATTCATATATAAATTATAATTTATAAAGATTTTATAAATT